ACACTAAAATAGACTAAATATACACTAAATACACTAAATCCTATACTTAACCTTATTTGATTTGCATCTTTTTTTTATTTAGATTTGGATAAGCTTTTCTATATTTCTTTATTTTATATATTTATATTTATATTTATGTTCCCTAAGTGGATTATCTCGAGCCGCACACACATTGCGGCGGGCTAAGGCTAAGCTAAAAAAAAAAGACTATTTCGAAAACTAGTCAATGATGGCCTTCCATGGATTCGCCTATATAAGCCGCAGCTAAAGTTGCAAAAATAAGAGCTTGAATACCGCTTGTAAATAATCCAAGGAACATGACGGGTATAGGAACCACTAAAGGCACTAAAGAAACAAGAACAACAACTACTAATTCATCAGCTAATATATTTCCGAAAAGTCGAAAACTTAGTGATAAGGGTTTTGTGAAATCTTCTAAGATGTTAATCGGTAAAAGGATTGGAGTTGGCTGAATGTATTTACCAAAATAACCTAATCCTTTTTTGGAAAGACCCGCATAGAAATATGCTCCTGACGTAAGTAAAGCTAATGCAACGGTAGTATTTATATCATTTGTGGGTGCAGCTAACTCCCCATGAGGTAACTGTATGATTTTCCAAGGTAAAAGAGCCCCTGACCAATTAGAAACAAAAATAAATAGAAACAGGGTTCCAATAAAGGGAACCCACGGACCATATTCTTCTCCAATCTGAGTTTGACTCACGTCTCGAATGAATTCAAGGACATATTCAAAGAAATTCTGACCATCAGTAGGAATGGTTTGGGGATTTCGAGCAGCTATAATGGCTGAAACTAATAAGATAGCAATTACAACCCAAGAAGTAATAAGTACTTGGGCATGGACTTGGAAACCCCCTATTTGCCAATAGAAATGTTGGCCTACTTCTACAGCAGATATATCGTACAATCTGTTGATGGAACATAATAGAACATTCATATTGCCCTCTGAAAGAAATAGAACTTGAAAAGGAATTATTTTGATTCAACCATCTCTTTTTCGGCTTGTCTACTTAAATTTGTATATTCTATTTTGAATACTGATTAATCACATAATACATAATATAGAATATCGCTGGTTATTATGATTTTTTTTGCGCGATTCGTATAGTAACCGATTCCATAAATCTAGGGAGTGACCCAAACCAAATAATTTATTTATCTTATTATTAATCAAGAATTTGGTATATAGCTAGAACGACCCTCACAAATTGCAAATACTAATTTGTTAAGAATTAATCGGATTGAAGCTATAGCATCATCATTAGCTGGAATCGAAATATCTGCGAGATCCGGGTCACAATTTGTATCGATTAAACAAATCGTTGGAATTCCCAAAGTGATACATTCTCGAAGGGCTGTATATTCTTTTTGCTGATCCACTATGATTACAATATCAGGTAACCCTGCCATATATTTAATGCCGCCCAGATATCTTTCCAAGTGAGATAATTGTCTCTTCAACATAGCAGCATCTCTTTTCGGAAGACGGTTGAGTCTCCCCGTCTTTTGTTCCGCTCTCAAGTCCCTGAACTTATGAAGTCTCTTTTCTGTAGTATACCAATTCGTTAACATACCACCGAGCCATTTTTTATTAACATAATGACACCGAGCTCTTATTGCAGCCTGCGCCACTGAATCAGCTGCTTTTTGTTTGGTACCAACAATTAAAAATTGTTTTCCCCTACTTGCTGCATCAAAAACTAAATCACAAGCTTCTGATAAAAAACGAGCAGTTCTAATAAGATTTGTAATATGAATACCTTTACGCTTTGCCGATATATAAGGTGCCATTCTAGGATTCCATTTCCTAGTACCATGGCCAAAATGAACTCCTGCTTCCATCATCTCTTCCAAAGTTATGTTCCAATATCTTTTTGTCATTTATCCCCACACTTTCTCTCTCTTTTTTTTTTTCAAATAAAAAGAATTTGAAAAAAAAAGATCCGATATTCTGAAATCGAAATAAATAATTGTTCCGATGGAACCTTCTCTTCTACCGAAGATTTGCCGTTGATGCACGATCGGGCCATTCATTTTTTTCTATTCGTTATTATCTTTATTACTTTATACCAAATCAAATGACCGCGTATAGAAAGTTATAGCTATATAGTTAAAGAGATCAATCCCCTCTTCTCTTAGGAATTAGGAAATCCTAGAAATGATTGCTCTGATGTATCGCATAAATTCTTTGAAATGAAAAAATCAAAAAATTCTCTGTGGTGGAACAAAATATCTCTAACTTCTCTCTCGAATAAGTTCTTTTTTTGGCTTTCCAGGGGAATGTTGTTATGTTGCCTTGGGCTTGAACGGTGCACTAATTTTTTGAATCCGGTACCAACGGGTATCACCCCCCCTAGAACAACGTTCTCTTTCAGACCTTTCAACCAATCGATACGACCCCGAAGAGCGGCTTTTGCTAAAACTCTAGCAGTTTCTTGAAAACTTGCTTCGGATATGAAACTTTGAGTATTCAGAGATGTTTTCGTTATTCCCAATAATAGGGCTCGGTAAGAGATCGTTTCTTCCAAAGCACGTCCCGTTCGTTCAGCTCGCAACAATCCAATTAGTTCGCCGGGTGAAAAAACATTAGACATTCCATCTTCTGAAATCAACACCTTTGATGTTATTTGACGCACAATAATTTCTATATGTCTATTATGGATCTGCACTCCCTGGGATCGATAAACCTTTTGGATCTTATTAACCAAAGAAATACGACTTTGCACTATAGTTAGCTCAGCACCAATCAAGAATCCCCAGGGAATGCCAAGAATTCTTGTTATACGCTCATTCCAACCTTCAACTCTCTTTTCTAGGTTCATCGATATTGAATCAATCGAACGCACTTCTAACACCTGTTCCACTTTTGGAAGACCCTGTGTTATATCACCAGATCTCGATTTTTCATATATAAATGTAACTAATATATCTCCTTCATAAAGGATTTCCCCGTAATGTCCATGAACAGTTGCTCCCGGAGTCGCCAAATAAGGGTGAGCCGATCTTATTACTACAGAATCCATTTGAACAATTAGAACTTGACCCGATTTTAGGTGCGGGCCGTTTTTAGCTATACATACATTTTCACAAATAAATTGCCCAAGGCTAATTATTGTAGATGTTTTTTCACAATAATTATGATGGAGAAAATTCCAATGAAAATGGAATGAATTCAAAACAATGTTACTACATAGATCGGGCTTATAAATTCTCCCGTTTTCGTCTATTAAATAATATTTAAATACTTGAAAAGTTTCGTTTAAATTGTCAAGTTGCAAATATTTCGTTACCGAGATCTGATTATGAGTTATTAAACAGTAAAATAAATCAAAATTTGCAACAACTTGAGGGGCTCTTCCTAAAGGACCTAACGAATTCCTAATTGGAATTAGAGGATCTCTTTGAATTGATTCTTTTCTACCATTATGATATTTTACATCGTTGACTGGACCCATTTCAAAACAATTAGATGATGACAAAATTATCAAAGATCGGCATTCCTTATTTTTAGTCAACGGCATATGAATAGTTCCATGATTTTGGCTAAGTGATTGGGGAATCTTTGCCTTCGAATAAAATGGATTGATATTGGTGTAATCTGACTCATTATCAGAGACCAATCCTGAACTGGACGGATCATTCCTTTTTCTGATATAGGAAATATGGGATTTCACTAAGTCAATTCTTAGGAAATCTCGAATTAGACCGTTTGTACTTACTTCAACAAAGGAAGCGCGGACCTTTTCGATAGAAGAATTTTTTTTGTCTTGATCCCAATTCAAGACTAAACAAGTCCGAACTAATTGAATGCTTGTGTCAGAAATTCCCCGAATTGGTTTTCCATTTCCATAAAGAATATAATTGACAACTTTAAGTTCGAGATTATCCCTTTCCTGCAACAGATCCTGGGGGAAAAGTTTTAAGAAATTTATACGGTCTCCTATTTCATATATAATTACGGGTCGAACCAAAACAAAATACTTTTTCTTGGTAGGTGTGATCCATTGGACATAGATCCAATTTTTCCGTTTTTTTGATTCCTTAGAATTTTTTTTTTTTACCGTCCCGGGTGGTATCAAGATGCCATTGTGTCGGGATATCTTATCCATTTCTCCAGGAAAATGGATATCTCCAGAAAAGATTTTTAGTTCAATCTTTTTTTTTTTCTTCTCCACTCGGACCAATCCACCTACTCGGCTTCTTATATTGAAAGTTATTGGTGTATCTACTCCAATGAGACTATTGTTCCGTACCATTATGGAGGAAGATTCGGGTAAAATATGCACTTCCTCGGGAATGAAAAAAAATCGATCTACTTTTTTGATTTGGTATTTTGGCTTAAATTCTTTGACTCCTCGATATTCAATTAAATCCTCGATAGTCCTATATTTAGAAATTTCCGAACTCTTTTTTCTATATTGAGAGTCGTCAAAATAAGCAAGAATACTATTTCTACGAAAAATACCATTGATAGGGATTTCAATCGAGATACCGGAAGGGGGCATTATTTCTTTTTCCCGTTCTGGAATTGATTGAAATGGAATGATGAATCTATTTCTTCGCCTCTTTGCTAATAAATCCAAATTATCGTGGAGAATAGCAGCATGTATGAAATTACAACGACCCATACTTATAATTCGATTAAGACCTGAAGAATCAGGAATCCTTCTTTCTTTTTTACCAGAAGAATTTGAACTAAAGAATTTGTGTCTTACTTGATCATTACTTACTACAAGGTTAGAAATATATCTTTCTCTGGCAGAAAGAGAATGAATGTTCATTTGATCTTGATCTTTGTGGAGTGAAAAAGGGACTGCACCGGATTGGCACGACCCTCCCGATAATATCCATAAATGACTTGTTTTTGGTAAGATATGGACATTACTATATCTAAATTCGGGTGCATGGTACACATCGGTACTCCAATGCATTTCTCCCTCTGAGTCAGAATAAATATGTTTTCGAACCCTCTCTTTCAAATTCAAAGTGTCTGTTCCCGCGCGAATCTCAGCAATCACTTGTTCTGATTCGACATATTGATCATTTTGAACTAATAGAAAACTTTTTGGTGGAATAGGCACGTTATGGATAATATCTTCACTTTCAATAGTTACATACAAGTCTATATAACATAGAAAAGCAGGATGCCCATGACGTGTACGTGTAGGATGAACTAAATCCTCATTGAATTTTATTTTTCCATTCGAAGGGGCTCGTACATGTTCTGCAGTACCCCCTGTGAATACTCCACCGGTATGAAAAGTTCTTAATGTTAGTTGAGTGCCGGGTTCTCCAATAGATTGACCTGCAATAATACCTACAGCTTCTCCCAGTTCCACCAAGTCGCCATGAGTAGGACTCCGGCCATAACACAATCGGCAGATCCAAGATGTACTCCTACAAGTAAAGGGGGTTCGAATAGATATTGGTTGTGTTTGAAAGGTTATCAATCGATTGACAAGTCCAATCCCAAGATCTTGATTTCGAATGGCAATGCATCGCGAACCTATATATATATCGTCTGCTAATACACGACCAATTAATGTTTGTATCAAAATTCTTTCTGGCATTATCCCGTTCTGAGGATTTACCGAAACCCCTCGAATGGTGCCGCAATCTATTCTACGTACAACAATGTGTTGAACTACTTCAACAAGTCTGCGTGTAAGATATCCAGCATCTGATGTTCGTACAGCAGTATCCACAACTCCTTTGCGGGCTCCATAGCAAGAAATGATATATTCCGTTAAAGACAGTCCTTCACGTAAATTGCTTTGAATAGGTAAATCAATCATTTGTCCTTGTGGATCCGACATTAATCCTCTCATACCTACTAATTGGTGTACTTGAGATACATTTCCTCTAGCTCCCGAAAAAGACATTATATGGACTGGATTAAAAGGGTCAGTCATCCTAAAATTAGGATTCATTTCTTGTCGCAAATATTCACTTGTAGCATACCATATCTCAATAGATTGACGTAATTTTTCCACTGCATGTACATTCCCATAATGATGGTGTTTTTCCAAAATCAAAGTTTGTTGTTCAGCATCTTGGACTAACCATCCCTTAGAGGGTATTGTTAAAAGATCATCAATTCCTAATGAAATGGATGTAGCAGTAGCTTGCTGAAAGCCAAGAGTCTTTACTTGATCCAGGATGTGTGATGTATATGCCATTCCAAAGTGATCTATTAATCTGCTAATAAGTCGTTTAATGGCAGTTCCATCTATCGCTTTATTGTGAAAGACTAGATTGGCCCGTTCTGCCATAAGTACCTCCATATTCCGCTCAGTGGGGTTTGGTTCGACAATGAGTTTGAGTCAATGATTGGAAAACTTCCTTTTCTTCATCTTGATTCGCGTAGAAATTCAAGAACTATGATCCTAGTGGAACCGGAGAGACCCGAATTCACACCGGGATCATCAATTTTCTTAGTTTAGATACCATATGTATGATTAGATATCATATGAGTAGGCTCTGCAAAAGCCTTGTATAGCTTCTTCGATTTCTCGATAAAAAGAAATATGACCAACAGTGGTTCGAATGTATATACAACGAATTTCTTTTTTTATACTTATTAGATAGTGTCCATAAATTTCATGATAGGTACCCAAAGATTCGTAGTGAATCTCGATCGGAGCTTCTCTTGAAGAAATAACGCGTTGATCTAGTCGCCACCGGAGCCACAAAGGGCTATTGAAATGGATTCTTTTTTGTCGATAAGCTCCAATTACATCATAGGAATTACAAAAAAAAGGTTCTTTTTCTTTCTTATAGTTATTATTGTTAATTCTTTCATTTTGAGAATTTCTGCGATTCCACGAATTATACCTATTTGCACAAATACCTCGACGATTCCCGCTCGTTAATATGTAAAGCCCAATAAGCATATCTTGAGTTGGTACACAAATGGGATCCCCAATAGCAGGAGATAAGAGATTCATATGGGAAAACATAAGTAAACGAGCCTCTGCTTGAGCCTCCAAAGATAAAGGCACATGAACAGCCATTTGATCCCCATCAAAGTCTGCATTGAACCCCTTACAAACTAATGGATGTAAACAAATAGCACGCCCTTCCACCAAAATGGGTTGGAATGCTTGTATGCCTAATCTATGCAGAGTGGGCGCTCTATTCAACAATACGGGATGCCCCTGCATAACTTCTTGAAGTATTTCCCATACAATGGGTTCTTTTTCCCGAATTTGACTTTTAGCAACTCCTATGTTCGAAGCAAAATGTTTTCTAATTAGACCACGAATTACAAATGTCTGAAAAAGCTCTATTGCTATTTCGCGGGGCAATCCACATCGATGTAATGAAAGTGAGGGACCTACGACAATGACAGAACGCCCCGAATAATCAACCCGTTTGCCAAGCATAGTCTCGCGAAATCTTCCCTCTTTTCCCTCAATTACGTCTGAAAACGATTTGTAAACCTTATTATGACCGTCCCTCATTGGTTGTCCACGGATT